ATTCGGATTATTCCAATGTTTTATTTTATGACTTTTTTTGTCGCACAAAAAAACTTTTTGAGTTTCCGGTAGAAAGAGATTTACCTAATGACAACGCTTTTAAGGCTGCCCAATATCCCTTCCCTTTCCAAATATTTTTACGAATACGCTTTTTTGATAGAGAAGTACGTTTTTTTGGAACTGCCATTTAAAAATTAAGAGGTTACTCGTTGTTATAGTTGGATGTGAAAGACATCTATTGGTCAAAACGAATATATTCATTATATAGTTATTTTCTAGAGAATAATTAGATAATATAATATATATTATCTAGAGAAAACAAAAAAAAAAAAATATATATATATAGATAAAAAATATGCGAAAATCGTACAAAATCTTACTATAAAAATATAATTAAATTTTTTTTTTCTACATAAAATAGACCGAAGGATTTAAGAACCCTTTAAGAACCCATTGCCTAATGAAAAGCCTAATGAAAACTTTAATTTTTTCTATTAATTGGTCAAACTTGAGTAAAGAATACTTCGAAATTCCATTTTAAAATTCGAATCAAACTAGTAATTAAAGTAATGAATCCGTTAAAAGATACACGTTTTGTTAAAAAAATCTTCGTTATTTTTTTATTAAATTTGATTTTATTTTACCCCCTTTTGATAATTACCCCCTTTTTTGATAAATATAAAAATAAATCTTTAAATCTTATATAAAATATCTTTAAATCTTATATAAAATATAAAATGTTAGATATTATAGCGTTTCCTATAAATGTTTTTTTTATTGAAACGGAAACTAATCAATCAGTTTCATACTAAAACTAGTTAATGATTTGGAACAAACTGACTAAAAAGCGAGATTTGTACAAAAATTGTACCTTAGTCAATCCTATGATTCATATCGATTCATATCAGATTTCTTTTTAGTGTAATTTTTTATCATTAATTTATGAATATAAAGTGATTTAATAATAATGAAATTTTGTATTTTCGTTATTTTAATAAAATTAAGAAAAATCTTAGTTATTAACTAAATTCGCTTTTTATGAGCAAGTAGGTCATATCATTTGCCCAATTGTAACTTCTTTATTTTAATATTTAATTTAATATTTAATTTGGAAAGACCCAGATAATATATAAAATTCGAAAAATATCTTTAAGTTAGTACATCTCTTGATTTTTTTATTGACCCCTTTTGTTTTGAAATTGAAAGGGGGTAGGATCCGGTAAATCGGAAACAATCAATTAAGAATAAAAAACTTTTTTATGGAACAGACATATCAATATTCGTGGATAATACCCTTCCTTCCACTTCCAGTTCCTATGTTAATAGGAGCGGGACTTCTTCTTTTTCCGTCGGCAACAAAAAGTCTTCGCCGTATGTGGGCTTTTCAAAGTGTTTTTTTGTTAAGTATAGTCATGATTTTTTCGATCAATCTGTTTATTCAGCAAATAAATGGCAGTTCTATCTATCAATATGTATGGTCTTGGATCATTAATAATGATTTTTCTTTAGAATTCGGTTACTTGATCGACCCGCTTACTTCTATTATGTCAATATTAATCACTACTATTGGAATTATGGTTCTTATTTATAGTGATAATTATATGTCGTATGATCAAGGATATTTGAGATTTTATGCTTATATGAGTTTTTTCAGTACTTCTATGTTAGGATTAGTTACTAGTTCTAATTTGATACAAATTTATATTTTTTGGGAATTGGTAGGAATGTGTTCATATCTATTAATAGGGTTTTGGTTCACACGGCCTGTTGCTGCAAATGCTTGCCAAAAGGCATTTGTAACTAATCGTGTTGGGGATTTTGGTTTATTATTAGGAATTTTAGGTTTTTATTGGATAACAGGGAGTTTCGAATTTCGAGATTTATTCAAAATATTCAATAACTTGATTTCTAATAATAATAATGAAGTCAATTTTTTATTTGTTACTTTCTGTGCCGTTCTATTATTTTCCGGTGCGGTTGCTAAATCTGCACAATTTCCCCTTCATGTATGGTTACCGGATGCCATGGAGGGGCCTACTCCGATTTCGGCTCTTATACATGCTGCTACTATGGTAGCTGCAGGCATTTTTCTTGTAGCTCGGCTTATTCCTCTTTTCATAGTCATCCCTCACATAATGAATTTCATCTCTTTGGTAGGAGTAATAACAATATTATTCGGGGCTACTTTTGCCCTTGCTCAAAAAGACATTAAGAGAGGTTTAGCCTATTCCACAATGTCTCAATTGGGTTATATGATGTTAGCTCTAGGTATGGGGTCTTATCGAAGTGCTTTATTTCATTTGATTACTCATGCTTATTCGAAAGCATTATTATTTTTAGGATCCGGATCCGTTATTCATTCAATGGAAACTCTTGTTGGATATTCTCCAAATAAAAGTCAAAATATGGTTTATATGGGGGGTTTAACAAAACATATCCCAATTACCAAAACCGCTTTTTTATTAGGTACACTTTCTCTTTGTGGTATTCCGCCTCTTGC